ATAATTGAGCATGCCATGACGTTGTTAGGATTTCATAGAGACCCTTGTGGCCTTGTCCTGTAAATGGGCCCTTATGAGCCTCCAAAATATCTTTAAGTCCATGACCAATACCCCAGTTGGTCCTATACATATGACCCGCGATCAGGAAAAGAATAGCAATAGCTAAATGATGGTGTGCAATATCGCTCAACCATAGACCACCGGTTATTGGATCTAGTCCTCCGCGAAAACTAAGAAATTCTGCATATTTGGACCAATTCAAGGTGAAAAAGGGGGTTGCTCCTTCGGAAAAACTAGGATAAAGTTGAGCCAAAAGGTCGCGATTCAAGATAAATTCATGAGGAAGTGGTATCTCTTTAGGATCAACCCCAGCGTCGAGAAATTGGTTAATCGGTAAAGATACATGGATTTGGTGTCCCGCCCAAGAAAGAGACCCAAGTCCTAATAACCCCGCTAAGTGGTGATTCAACATGGATTCTACATCTTGGAACCAGGCCAATTTGGGAGCGGCTTTGTGATAATGGAACCAACCAGCAAAAAGCATTAACGATGCAAAAATCAATGCACCGATTGCGGTACAATAGAGTTGTAATTCACTAGTTATTCCGGATGCTCGCCAAATCTGAAAAAACCCAGAGGTTATTTGGATTCCTCGGAAACCCCCGCCTACATCTCCGTTCAAAATTTCTTGCCCTACTATTGGCCAAACTACCTGAGCACTGGGTCCAATGTGAGTAGGATCGCTTAGCCATGCTTCATAATTGGAAAAACGGGCACCGTGGAAGTACATGCCACTCAACCAAAGAAAGATAATGGAGAGTTGACCGAAATGAGCACTAAAGACTTTTCTGGAGATCTCCTCCAAATCACCGGTATGACTATCGAAATCGTGAGCATCAGCATGTAGGTTCCAGATCCAAGTGGTAGTATCGGGGCCCTTAGCTATTGTTCTTGAGAAATGCCCGGGTCTGGCCCATTCCTCAAAAGATGTTTTTACAGGATCCCTATCCACAACAATTTTAACTTCTGGTTCCGGCGAACGAATAATCATTAAGTCCTCCTCTTTCCGGACAAGACATACAAAGAGACCCGCCAACTGTCTTTTTATTGAATCTTTGAAAGATAGATATTATGATTAGTCCTTTTCTTTACTATCTACCGTCCTTCTATTTTTTTTTTTAGTTATTCACTGGAGCAATTATATATTGAAGTCAATCCGAGGCAAGTGTTCGGATCTATTATGACATAAGGATTAGGTGCCTAACGGACGTTGTTTATTCCGGAAAATTATTTCCAGACGTAACAAAAAAATCTTTTTTTTTACGTTTTAATTTAAGAAGCTAGCGTATTTTTTTTCTGAGGGTATAAGCCCTTATCTACATCTACTTTCCTTGAGTGAGCATAATATATATTTTTTTATTTGATTCGAAATTCCACGATAACTCATTAGAATTATTAATAAGACCGCCCTGATATATTAGGTAGGAATATATAGATTGCCCCCTTTTATGTGCTTTATTACTTCTGTTCCAGAGCCTATCCCTATTGTTTATCCTTATGAAATATGATATAAAATCGAAGGTAGAAGAAAGGGATATAATGAAATTCTTTTCTTACCTAAATTATTTGATTAATGGATCAACAACCAAACCACCCATTTTATAAAAATGGAGAGTGGTCTTATTCAAAGCGCTTCGTAATCTTCAACCAGTTCTGTGCTTCAATATAATTTCCCGGAGTAAGCGCTATAGCTTGTTTCCAATACTCAGCAGCTTGATCAAACCAAGCTTCTGCAATTTCCGAATCGCCCTGTAGAATGGCCTGTTCTCCTCGGTCGGAATAGGCAGTTCCTTCCCCTAGAACCGTACTTGAGAGTTTCCTACCTCATACGGCTCAGAAATTGCTATCTGAATTTCCCCTATCTTAACTGAATTCGATTTCTCAAAAATAAATCCAATTTCTTTTTGGGTTAAGCAGAAGAAGTGAATTACCTAAGTTTCAAACCCTAATTTTGATCAATAATCAGTTTGATCTTTTCTCCCACCTTCAGAAGAATGAAGCATAGATAGACCTATATGCTTCGTTCGAATTTTCTGAAAGGTAACTATCTCGGTTTCATTTCTTTCATATATGAAATTTCTATAGAATCCTCGAAAAAGACTTTTTCCCATAAGAAAGAAAAAAGAACTTACTATCTTTGGGATCTGATACTACACCGCTGCTTAATCCCTTAGTGGATCGGCTTTATTACATAAGCGGATTCCTAAATTTTGTCCCATATCGTGGTATAATGAAGCAGTTTTTTTAGTTGTATCGACCCAGTCGCTCACTAATTGATCTTTACGGCGTTTTCTCTATCAATTTCAGCTTTATCCATGGAATAGTAGTATAGGCTCTACTTTCTTCCTATTTTGATTCTCGTGAAGTGTCCTTCCTTCCTACAGCTGATAGGGTAAAATCGTTATTTTGACGATCCCTATGTAGAAAGCCCTTTTTCTAGTATTTACTAGAAAATTTCCTACATTCTTTTTTTTTCTTCTTTCTATAGTGGAGATAGTCGCACGTAATGACAGATCACGGCCATATTATTAAAAGCTTGCGGTAAGAAAGGGTTTCGTTCTAGCGCCCGGAAATAATATTCCAAAGCCTTTGTATGCTCTCCATTGCTTGTGTGTATAAGGCCTATGTTATATAGTATATAACTTCGATCATAGGGATCAATTTCTAGTCGCGTAGCTTCATAATAATTCTGCAAAGCTTCCGCATAATTTCCTTCGGATTGAGCCAACATCCGTTACGGTCGTTCATTCTATTCAAAAAATCTCCGTTCCAAAACCGTACATGAGGTTTTCATCTCATACGGCTTCTCCCTTCTGTACATAGTACTAAGCGAAAAATCGATAGAATCAAAATCGAATTAGTCCCATCTCATTATGGACCAAAGAGGGCTGGTATTTTTCCAAGAAATCTCTAGCCAACCTTCCCCCAAGAGGTTTGTTTTTCTTAACACCAATGAATTCTATTAATGCTAGAGGAAAACGATAGCTCCAAGAATTTCTTTGTTCTCAACGCCTCCTATTTAGAGGAATTAGCCACTTCAACGCCCTTTGATGGTTATAAGGGTATCCAAAGTACAAACCTGATGGTTGTTTGTTATCCCAACCATTCTTCCCAACCCTGATACCAATCAGGAAAGGGCTAATTTCTAACAAAGGTTTTCTCTTGTTGATTCCTATTTCGAGGTGTAGTGCTTTTCTCCCCTATGCTGCCTATTGGTACTAGTAGAGTCGGATTGGCCTGTAATACAGAACCTATCCTGTAGGTGTAACCTTTCGCTCAATACTCAAATCTACAATTGAAGCATCTGAGGCCACATCAATCGAGGATACACGACAGAAGGAATTGTTAGTTCACCTCACCTTCCCCAAGCGCGGGTTTCCTTTACTAATTTTGTTTCTCTATGCGAACTCTCTCTCTTTCTCGTAAGAATGAGATGTAGGTAGGGCTAAAAAAAAGAGTCAAATCGCACCATCTCTATAATAAGTAAATGCCCTTTTTTCCCCGGAGGTTGTCGGAATTATTTGCAATAAAATATTGGCTACAATCGAGAAGGTCTTATCAATGAAATTTCCATTTATACGGGATCTAGGCATAATTCCCAACCCATTCTATATAGAACTCTTTTCATTCTATCACAAAATAACATAAAAACAAAACACTCGATTCTTATAAATCGATCCATATGCTCTAAATGGATAAGAGAGGTATGGATTTTCCGCTCAGCTCAAACGGTCTCCTTTTCCTTCTGTTTAGACAAGAGGAGATACGAAATATTTGACTAAGACTGGATTTCATTCGACTTTCCTATTTCTCAACAACAACTTCTCTCATCAGCTATTTCACGTTTTCAAAGTCATTAATTGCCCCATACCCTTTTTTATATTTAGATTGTATGGTGTAACGTACCTTATGCAAATCGAATTCTAGGGTTCCTTTATTTTCTTATGGAATAAGAAGAATTCTTCCATTCTCTTTTTATTTTTTTTTGTTTTCCCCAAAGAAAAACTTTTCGAGGGAGCAGAATTCCTAGTAAAAAAAATACAGGATCCTTCCACTTAGATGAAAAGGCATTTTTCCAATAGAGCCATGGAATCCCCGAGCCGTTGTGGCTGTACCTGTACTGTAGGAATACGAAAACTCGCTATTCACTCAGTTTATTTTTCATAATAAGATTATGGAGGAAAGATGGCCGAGCGGTTCAAGGCGTAGCATTGGAACTGCTATGTAGACTTTTGTTTACCGAGGGTTCGAATCCCTCTCTTTCCGTTTCTCTTAATTCATCAATGTTAGCGATCGCAGTGTAGCAAATTAAATAACAATTTATTCCAACAATATTACCTTTATTTAATAATAATTCTCTATCGGAAATTACTGTGGTATGTAAAATCAAGGAAATAACAAAAAAGAAAAAAGGATCCTAGGGTTAATCTATTTCTGCTAGGTGAACGGGAAAATACGAATTAAGAGTCTTAGGTCGATTTAGTTCGGGGAAAGGGGAAGGGAAAAAATTTTTATGAACCTTTCCTTTTTTCGTTAAGTTCAAGTCTGGCGAGAATAATATTCTACAACTAACAACTCATTTATTTTGAGACCAACCCACTTCCTATCTAGAATTTTTTTTACTAGTCCTTTATATTGCAATGTGTCAACCGTCAAATGCTTTGGCAATTTGCCCGGATCGGATGAAGCAATAGAATTTTGAACCAGACGTTTTGATCGTTGGTTATCTTTCGTAGTAATAATATCTCGGGGTTTGCAACGAAAACTTGGTATATCAACTATACGACCATTAACTAAAATATGTCTATGGTTAACTAATTGCCGGGCCCCTGGAATGGTTGAAGCCATACCCAATCGAAAAAGGATATTATCCAAACGCATTTCAAGTAATTGTAGTAAAACCTGACCTGTGGATCTTTTTGCTTTTCCAGCGATATGTACATATCTAAGTAATTGTCGTTCTGTCAGACCATAATGAAAACGCAATTTCTGTTTTTCTTGAAGACGAATACGATATTGCTCTTTTTTCCCAGAATGGAATTTCTTTTTCTGATTACTTCCGGATTTAGGCATTTTTCTAGTGAGTCCTGGTAAAGCTCCCAGACGGCGTATTTTTTTTAAACGAGGCCCTCGATAACGGGACATGAAGACTCCTTTTTTATTTTATTGAAATTTCATTTTACACAATAAATTTCATTCTATTTACATTACAGAATACATCGAAATTAAAACTGAATTAAACTAAAGGATAAACAGAGTAAAATCTACTAAAGTACCACAAAAAATGGAATTTCATTAACATCTGGATTTTTTGTATATATATTATTTATTTTTATGCTTTTTTTCTAGCAAAATTGTAAGGTAGAACGACATAATAGACCCTGGATTCCCCATTTAATTCGGGGAAAAAGAGAAATTCTTGTTCATGGAACATCGATAGAGAAAAAAGCCGACTATCGGATTTGAACCGATGACCCTCGCATTACAAATGCGATGCTCTAACCTCTGAGCTAAGTGGGCTTACATAACAGAAATAGTGTAACAAATAGAAATATATATAGGGAATCCGTAAAATGTCAGATCTTAATTATTAATCTTAGTTATTAACTAGTTCGAAATTGAAAGTTCCACTCAGAAAAAAAAATACTAGAATTTTAGAAAGATAAAGTTAGCTTGATATGCTTAACTAAATGATATTATTAAATAGGATTATAGAATTTATTGAACTTTCTTTTTATTTCTCTAATTCGCAAATGGATTTTTCTAATAGAATCTATTCAAAATTCTATATTGAATTTCATTTCAGATATTTTCAATTTGATATGGCTCGGACGAATAATCTAATACATAGAAAAGAAGAATATATATGAAGAATTAATAAAGAGAAAATGCGAATCTCTTGGCATTTTCATTCGATCGTTATATAAATTTTTGAGATATTTTTTTTTCTTTGTTAATAATTTAAGGATAAATAGTTCACTAAGGAGAAGATAGAATCATAGCAAATGAAATTTCGAATTCTGATTAGAAAAAAAAGAATGAATATCAAGCGTTATAGTATGATTTTGAATACTCTAAAAAAAGAAGGAAGGAGGCGGGATAGAGAAAAACTTTTGGATATATTCATTCCGATTGAATTGCAAATATATCAACGATAGAATCAATTCAATTCTGAATTGCAATAAGCGAGCGGGGTCTCTCAAATAGAGATGAGCTGCTAGACTACGTCGAATAATGAATTCCATGATTCAAAAAAAACTAAGAGATGGATGAAATTATACAAGGAATCCTGGTTTCAAAGAAAAGGAAAATGGGGATATGGCGAAATCGGTAGACGCTACGGACTTGATTGTATTGAGCCTTGGTATGGAAACCTGCTAAGTGGTAACTTCCAAATTCAGAGAAACCCTGGAATGAAAAATGGGCAATCCTGAGCCAAATCCCTTTTTTGAAAAATAAGAGGTTCTCAAACTAGAACCCAAAGGAAAAGGATAGGTGCAGAGACTCAATGGAAGCTGTTCTAACGAATCGAAGTAATTACGTTGTGTTGGTAGTGGAACCTCTTCGAAATTAGAGAAAGAAGGGCTTTATACATCTAATACACACGCATATATACTGACATAGCAAACGATTAATCACAGAACCCGTATCATAATATAGGTTCTTTATTTTCTTTTTTGAATGAAATTAGAAATGATTATGAAATAGAAAATTCAGAATTTTTTTTGAATTATTGTGAATCCATTCCAATCGAATATTAAGTAATCAAATCCTTCAATTCATTATTTTGTTTTAGAGATCTTAAAAAAAGTGGATTAATCGGACGAGGATAAAGAGAGAGTCCCATTCTACATGTCAATACTGACAACAATGAAATTTCTAGTAAAAGGAAAATCCGTCGACTTTATAAGTCGTGAGGGTTCAAGTCCCTCTATCCCCAAACCCTCTTTTATTCCCTAACCATAGTAGTTATCCTTTTTTTTCTTTTACTTTTATCAATGGGTTTAAGATTCATTAGCTTTCTCGTTCTACTCTTTCACAAAGGAGTGCGACGAGAACTCAATGAATCTTATGCTATTCATTAAATAGATGGTTTCTTTTTTATTAGAGTAGAGTATCGGCAAGGAATCTCGATTATTAATTCGATTTTTAAGTATTATTAAGTAAGCCATCCACAATGCATAGGACTACCCCTCCCCATTTCAAAATTTTGAATACTTTATTTAATTATTTAATTTATTTTTTAGTCCCTTTAATTGACATAGATGCAAATACTCTACTAAGATGATGCACAAGAAAGGGTCAGGATAGCTCAGTTGGTAGAGCAGAGGACTGAAAATCCTCGTGTCACCAGTTCAAATCTGGTTCCTGGCACAGAAAATAAAAAGATTGAGCCGAATAGATCTTGATACAAATATCTTGAGATGGATTGGGCTACATATTCATTAATAATCTAGCATAGTAGAGAGTAAGTAGATAAATCTGTAAACACTTCTTTTTCTTTTTAGAAAAGGGTTCAAATCTTTGGTTCCTTTCTTTATGGTATAGAAAGAGATAAAATTAGGTGCCCCTTTCCTCATTTTTGCATTTCTTATTAATTTTGTATGCCGCTATTCCGAAGAATATTTTTTTATTCTTGCTTATCCTACTTTCCTAGTGGTTCTAAGTAATACGCGCGGTACAAAGTTCGTGGTAGGAACTTCTTTGAGTCATTGTATTTTTCTGTTCATACGAAGGAAACAAATATGTGATTTTCAAAATAGGAAAATCGAAATGAAGCCCTTTTTGTTCAGTCTATCCGGACCTTTTTGTATAATAGGAATTAATTAGAATATAAGGAATTAATTAGAATATAATAAGTATTGAATATAAAATATAATAAGTATTTCGTTTTGTCTAGGAACAGAACGTAAAAATATTCCTTGATTTGAATAAAATCTGGAGTTGTGTTGTATAAGTGAACATGAATTTATTATCATTCATTCAATGAGCATCTTGTATTTCATAGAAATTGGGGGTTATATAGTCCTTACGTAAGGGCCAGCCTATCCAACTTTCAGGCATTAAGATACGTTTAAGACGCGGATGATTATCATAAAAAATTCCCACCATATCATAAGATTCGCGTTCTTGAAAATCAGCACTTCTCCAAACCCAGAAGACAGACGGGATTCTAGGATTATCCTTTTGGGCAAAGACTTTTATGCATACTTCTTCTGGGTTATCTATACCATACTGTATTCTCGTAAGATGATACACGCTAGCTAAAGATCCACCGGGTGCTACGTCATAAGCACATTGGGAACGTAAATAATTGTAACCATATACATATAAAATGACAGCAATGGAATCCCAATCCTCCGCTTTTATTTGTAAAGTCTCTATTCCTCGGTGATCGAAGCCCAAAGATCTATGAACCACGTCATGTTTGACTAGCCAATTAGATAACCAACCCTGCTGCATTGTCTTGATCTCTCCCCCTTTGTATAAATATTTCACATTTCAAATGCAAGTTTGAAAGATTGCACTGCTCTTTCTTTTTCGGCACAAAAGAACCCTTCCTAATTCACTAATTTGTAGGAAGATACTGGACTTTTGGATTTGAAAAAAGTTTCAGAAGATATATCTAAAGTGGATGGTGATTGATAGAGCAATTCTTGTTCGTAAGTTCCAGTGTGAATACTGCGCCGAACATAAAGCTTGTGACGGGTAGTAAAAGATCGATTTTTCTTTTGACTTTGACATAGAGTTCGATCCTCAACTATTTCTCGCGCTATCTTCTTACGAAGTTTTGTTAGGGCATCTATAACAGCCTCTGGTTTAGGCGGGCAACCTGGCAGGTAGACGTCCACAGGAATTAACTTATCAACTCCTCGAACAGTACTATAGGAATCCGTACTGAACATTCCCCCTGTAATAGTACAGGCTCCCATAGCAATGACGTATTTTGGTTCAGGCATTTGCTCATATAATCGCACTAAAGATGGAGCCATTTTCATTGTTACCGTACCAGCTGTTAAAATTAGATCCGCTTGCCTCGGACTTGATCTTGGTACCAATCCATAACGATCAAAGTCGAATCGTGAGCCTATTAATGAAGCAAATTCAATGAAACAACAACTGGTACCATATAGAAGGGGCCATAAACTGGAGAGTCTTGACCAATTCGAAAGATCGTTTGGTGTAGTTGAAATAACGGAATTGGAACTTGTTTGGTCGAGTAACGGAAACTCAATCAAACTCATAATTGTCTCAATGGAATCTTTTCTTTCTTTTTTTTTTTTGTCTGAATATTCAGTTAAGACCATTCCAAGGCTCCTTTTCGCCATGCATAAACTAAACCAACAACTAGGATAAGCACAAAAATGAAAGCTTCGATAAAAACCGATAAACCCAATACGTCGAAACTCATTGCCCAAGGGTAGAGAAAGACCGTTTCCACATCAAAAACAACAAAAACTAGCGCAAACATGTAATAGCGTATTCGGAATTGTAACCAAGCCCCCCCCATGGGTTCTATACCCGATTCATAACTAGAAAGCTTCTCTGGTCCTTTACTAACCGGGGCTAAAAGTCCTGAAATCCAAAATACCAAAATAGGAATAAGACTTGCTATTATTAGAAATGTCCAAAAAATATCATATTCGTGAAGCAGAAACATAAATGTACTCCCATTAATGTGGAATAGGCGGAACTGAATTAGTCAATTCAAGTTGACATTGTCAATTTATCCAGAACTTCTCTCTTTTCCTCGGTGAAACAAGAATCCGTTTTGCTCAAACCAAAGGCAAAGAGGGCTTACTTTAGCCTTTGTTTCTTTTGTGATATGTCTTCCTTAAGGATTCATCCAATGGAATCCCCACCCCCTTTCTTTTGGATTTCCCTTCTATTTAGATATGATATAGACCTAATTCTTATACAAAGAAAACTCTTTCGCTTCACTTTGTCTCGCTTTCTCTAGAATCTCTAGAAAAAAGAATTGCTCTACCCTTTATTTAATGATAGTCAGAGACTATTAAATAAAAAAGAAAATACTTACTACTAATTAGATTAGAACCTAATTAAAATAGGATGACTAATGTATGCATCCTAATGAGGAGTAATACTAAAAAAAAAAGAACTCTATTTCAGAATTATGAAACAGAATATCCAGTTTTATTATTTACTCTTTCTTTTTTTTTTTTTCTTTCGATTTTTTCTATTTTAGTTAAAGTGGATCAATTTAAATAATGTATATATAGTAATATACTTCAAACAAAATAGAAATTCGCAAAATGGAGAAAATGGTTGCAGTCATTATAGGAAAGTATAGGTACTTAGAGCATATCCTATTTGAAGTAGGATGGAATTCAAATCAGGTAAGGGATCCTTCCTTCTATTGATTTGATCAAAATTCTTTTTTCTTTTCCTGTCTCTATGATTTTCGATGAATGAGCCTAGGGTAATGCTTTTATCTCTATTCTATGGCGCAATCGACCGTCGAGTCTATAAACGAGTACTATACAAATAAGGAAAAGAAAACTATACTAAAGGAAACATAAGATATCCATCCTAAAATGGAAAAAAAGACGTATATATTAGGGCTATACGGATTCGAACCGTAGACCTTCTCGGTAAAACAGATCAAACGGATTATTATCGAAATGATTCGAACTGTTTCAAAGACCCAACATGCATTTTTCTGCATTGGGCTCTTTCATCAACTGATGTAAAGATCAGTTAATCCGCCATAGTTTTTCTTTATGGAAAGAAAATAAGATGGCTCCCTGTGCTCTGATTGATTATTTGTGATCTATCTAGGAGCAATACCAAAGTGTTTCAAAGGAGGATTACCTTGACTTAGGTCTGCCTCCGGCCTAAATTAAATCAACCTAAATGAAATGGAGTCTCTATCGTTCCGCTGCAAGAGTTTACTATGAGACTTCATACACCTTAAAGTTCATAGAACGAAAAGAAGTTTTTTGGAGGCCCTTATCCTCATTACGCCTAGCATTGAGTGGGCTGGATATTTACCTTATCAACTAGCAAATCAATAGGGGTTCTATTTGATTAAGCACCTGAATTGGCACCTGAATCGGACTCAACCAACTGTTTGTCAGGCTACTGTTCTCCTATTCTTTCGAATCCATGAAGTAAGACATTGATTTTGCAATAAGGTCAATTATGTTCATTACATAATAAGTTCCCTTGAAAAGCATTGGCGCACGTGTAAACGAGTTGCTCTACCGAACTGAGCTATAGCCCTTGTCAGAGATATCTTAACATATAGAGAATTTCTTGTCAAGATGAATATTCTCTAATGCCAGAGGATATATAAATCCCTTTCATCCGTTTACTATATAACATAAACATACCAATAATAACATAAACATACCAATAACGGAGCGGTATTGCTTATAAAAAGGATTCGATCTATAATCGATCGAAGTAATGGGGCTTCTTTTGTGGTGATAAATTGCCTACTTAACTCAGTGGTTAGAGTATTGCTTTCATACGGCGGGAGTCATTGGTTCAAATCCAATAGTAGGTAGGTAGGTAGAAAAATTACTAGATAGCATTGGACTTACTTCGCTTCGCTATCTAATAACTTTTTCTACCCTTCTTTCCTTTTTCTTTGTATCAACGAAACCTTTGGATTGTCTTCAATTGGATGGGGGAATCCAATTGATAGCCTCGACTCGTATCCTAGCTCGTCTGAGAGCTAGCTTCGCTTCAACCAATTCTTTCGTACCCTCAGCTCTACTCAAGTGAGCTTCGGCTATTTCAAGTGCCTGTTGAGCTTCTTCTGGATCAATGTCACTACCCAGTTCTGCATCATTTCCTAAAATGATGATCTCATTATTAACTATTCTCGCAAAACCACTCCACAGAACCGCCGTTAACCATTGGTCGTTGAGGAGGCGTATTCTCAAAGGACCCATATCTACAGCTGTGTTAATGGGGGCGTGGTTTGGTAATACACCAATTTGGCCACTATTAGTAGATAAAATGATTTCTTTCACTTCACAATCCCAAATTATTCGTTTAGGAGTCAGTACATAAAGATTTAATTTCATTTCTTCAATTTGCTCTCCTCTTCTAAGTTTATAGCTTTCGTGCTAGCTTCATCGATATTCCCCACCAAATAAAAAGCCTGTTCGGGTAGGCCGTCTAATTCTCCGGAAAGAATTAGTTGAAATCCCCTAATTGTTTCTGCAAGACCAACATACTTTCCTGGAGAACCGGTAAAAACTTCTGCCACAAAGAACGGTTGTGATAAGAACCGCTCGATTTTTCGTGCTCTTGCTACAGTTAAACGGTCCTCCTCCGATAATTCATCCAACCCAAGAATTGCGATAATGTCCTGAAGTTCTTTGTAACGTTGTAAAGTTTCCTTAACTCTTTGCGCAGTTTCATAATGTTCGTTGCCAACGATCCGAGGCTGTAACATAGTTGAGGTTGAATCTAAAGGATCTACTGCGGGATAAATACCCTTGGAAGCTAATCCTCTGGAAAGTACGGTAGTAGCGTCCAAATGTGCAAATGTTGTGGCAGGAGCAGGGTCGGTCAAATCGTCCGCAGGTACATAAACTGCTTGGATCGAAGTTATGGATCCCTTTTTGGTAGAAGTAATTCTTTCTTGCAAAGAACCCATTTCTGTACTAAGGGTAGGTTGATAACCCACTGCAGAGGGCATTCTCCCTAATAAGGCAGATACTTCCGATCCTGCTTGAACAAAACGAAAGATATTATCGATGAATAAAAGCACGTCTTGCTTATTAACATCTCGGAAATATTCCGCCATAGTTAGGGCAGTTAAACCAACTCTCATACGAGCTCCCGGTGGTTCATTCATTTGGCCATAGACTAGAGCTACCTTTGATTCCTCAATATTTTTTTCATTAATTACTCCAGATTCCTTCATTTCCATATAAAGATCATTTCCTTCACGAGTCCGTTCCCCTACTCCGCCAAATACGGATACGCCTCCATGAGCTTTAGCAATGTTATTGATTAATTCCATGATGAGTACTGTTTTACCTACTCCTGCCCCCCCAAATAGTCCGATTTTTCCTCCACGTCGATAAGGAGCTAAAAGATCGACCACCTTAATACCTGTTTCAAAGATAGATAATTTCGTATCTAACTCGATAAAGGCAGGCGCAGATCTATGAATAGGGAATGTTGCACTAGTATCTACCGGACCCAAATTGTCAATAGGCTCCCCAAGAACGTTAAAAATTCGTCCGAGAGTAGCTCCACCGACTGGAACACTGAGAGGAGCTCCCGTGTCAATCACTTCCATTCCTCTCATCAACCCGTCTGTAGCACTCATAGCTACAGCTCTAACTCGATTATTTCCTAATAATTGTTGTACCTCACAAGTCACATTAATTTGCTTATCAGCAGTGTCTCGACTCTTGACTATCAAAGCGTTATAAATATAAGGCAACTTGCCCGGGGGAAAAGTGATATCCAGCACGGGTCCAATAATTTGATCAATACGCCCTGCGCTTTTTTCTTCAATTGTGGAAACCCCGGGGCGCGAAGTAGTAGGATTGGTTCTCATAATTACCACATAATTTTCAAAAAAAGGAATTTGTCGAAATTTTTCTTTTTTTTTGTTGAATAATGCCAAATCAAATCAAAAAAAATATACAAAAATCCAAAAGTTAAAAGGAAATGAATTAGTTAATTCAATAGCAAAGAAAAGGGGACTAGCACTTGATTTCGTTGCCCAAGCGAATCCCATTCAATCGTTTACTTATGGAATGAGTCCGTTGGAAAGTTCAATCAATCTTTTTTTTTCGTATAAATTTCGCTTTTTGTGAAGGATCTGTGCCTACTCTACTTTCCTATCTAGGACTTCGATATACAAAATATATACTACTGTGAAGCATAGATTGCTGTCAACAGAGAATTTTCTTAGTATTTAGGTATTTAGATTCAAAATATCAAAGGGGCCTATTAAGAACTTTCAAAATTGTAAAATAAGGATTAGGGATTGGTTTGGGTTGCGCTATATCTATCAAAGAGTATACAATAATGATGGATTTGGTGAATCAAATCCACGGTTTAATAACGAACCGTGTTAACTTACCATAACAACAACTCACCATAACAACAACTCCATTCCTATAGAATTCCTATAGTAGAATTCCTAGAGGAGAGAACGTACACAGGGTGCACGCATGAAACATATTCATTAACTTAAGCCTACTCTTTTTTTTATTTAATGAGTTGATATTAATTGAATATCTTTTTTTTTTTAGATTTTTGCAAAGGTTTCATTTACGCCTAATTCATATCGAGTAGACCTTGCCGTTGTGAGAATTCTTAATTCATGAGTTGTAGGGAGGGACTTATGTCACCACAAACAGAAACTAAAGCAAGTGTTGGATTTAAAGCTGGTGTTAAGGATTATAAATTGACTTACTACACCCCAGAGTACGAAACCAAGGATACTGATATCTTGGCAGCATTCCGAGTAACTCCTCAGCCAGGGGTTCCGCCTGAAGAAGCAGGGGCTGCAGTAGCTGCGGAATCTTCTACTGGTACATGGACAACTGTTTGGACTGATGGACTTACCAGTCTTGATCGTTACAAAGGACGATGCTATCACATAGAGCCCGTTCCTGGGGAGGCAGATCAATATATCTGTTATGTAGCCTATCCATTAGACCTATTTGAAGAGGGTTCTGTTACTAATATGTTTACTTCCATTGTGGGTAACGTATTTGGTTTCAAAGCCTTACGCGCTCTACGTTTGGAGGATCTACGAATTCCCACTACTTATTCAAAAACTTTCCAAGGTCCGCCTCACGGTATCCAAGTTGAAAGGGATAAGTTGAACAAGTATGGCCGTCCTTTATTGGGATGTACTATTAAACCAAAATTGGGATTATCCGCAAAAAATTACGGTAGAGCGTGTTATGAGTGTCTACGTGGTGGACTTGATTTTACCAAAGATGATGAAAACGTAAACTCACAACCATTTATGCGCTGGAGAGACCGTTTTGTCTTTTGTGCCGAGGCAATTTATAAAGCACAAGCCGAAACTGGTGAAATCAAGGGGCATTACTTGAATGCGACTGCAGGTACATGCGAAGAAATGATGAAGAGAGCCATATTTGCAAGGGAATTAGGGGTTCCTATTGTAATGCATGACTACTTAACTGGAGGATTCACCGCAAATACTAGTTTGGCTCATTATTGCCGCGACAACGGCCTACTTCTTCACATTCACCGAGCAATGCATGCAGTTATTGATAGACAGAAAAATCATGGTATGCATTTCCGTGTATTAGCTAAAGCATTGCGTATGTCGGGGGGAGATCATGTCCACGCCGGTACAGTAGTAGGTAAGTTAGAAGGGGAACGCGAAATTACTTTAGGTTTTGTTGATTTATTGCGTGATGATTTTATTGAAAAAGATCGTTCTCGCGGTGTCTTTTTCACTCAGGACTGGGTATCCATGCCAGGTGTTATACCGGTGGCTTCAGGGGGTATTCATGTTTGGCATATGCCAGCTCTGACCGAAATCTTTGGAGACGATTCCGTATTACAATTTGGTGGAGGAACTTTAGGACATCCTTGGGGAAATGCACCTGGTGCAGCAGCTAATCGTGTGGCTTTAGAAGCCTGTGTACAAGCTCGTAACGAAGGGCGCGATCTTGCTCGTGAAGGTAATGAAATTATCAAAGCAGCTTGCAAATGGAGTCCTGAACTAGCCGCAGCTTGTGAAGTATGGAAGGCGATCAAATTTGAGTTCGCGCCGGTGGATACCATAGATTAAGTAGATAAAACTAGATATAAGGAAGGTCTAAATAAAAAAAAAAAAGAAGCAAAATAGAAAGAGAAAAAATAAGTTACGAAATGCAGTAATTCTTCTTTATTAATGGATTGCAATTAAATTCGGCTCAATCTTTTTTTAGAAAAAAAAAGATTGAGCCGAATAGATCTTGATACGATCATGAGACTTGACAAATCGAGATTCTTCTATTCTATATATCTAGAATATAGAAAGGTATAATACAATAAACAAATAGAAAGAAAAATATAGTATTATCGTACGATAATGGAATCAAATACGCAGTATTTACAGAAAAAAGTCTTCGTTTATTGGGAAAGAATCAATATACTTTTAATGTCGAATCGGGATTCACTAAGACAGAAATAAAGCATTGGGTCGAACTCTTCTTTGGTGTTAAGGTAGTAGCTGTGAATAGCCATCAACTACCCGGAAAGGGTAGAAGAGTGGGACCTATTCTGGGACATACAATGCATTACAGACGTATGATCATTACCCTTCAACTGGGTATTCTATTCCATTTCTACTTTTAAAATTAAAGGTTAAATTAAAGGGTATTCTGAAAGAGGTATTTCTTTTATTTTGACAATAGCTTTCTTTTGAATCCAATTTCAAATTCGATTAGAAGGATAGAAAGGCGATGAGAATGGGAAAAGAAAAATAAAATATTTTTCATTAGTGCCCCCTTTTTTGCAATTTTCTTATTACCCATTCATTTTTTTTATAGATATACTAAAGTATTCTATATCTATAAAAAAAAAGTATTCTATAAAAAATCTTTATTTTGTAAACTAAAAAATACAATAGTCAATATTCCTTATAATAGATATACTTAATTATATCATAAGAATCTTAAGATATATTTTGAATAGATAGAAATAGTAAATTTGAATTGAGACACATATTCTATGACGGATTTTAACTTACCCTCTATTTTCGTGCCTTTAGTAGGCTTAGTATTTCCGGCAATTGCAATGGCTTCCTTATTTCTTTATGTGCAGAAAAATAAGATTGTCTAGAAACGACAGGGCCCAATTTGATTTTATTAATGTATTTCCAGGATCATAATACAGATATTTTTTTGTGTAAGTAATATAATATGATAGGGTATGTAGCTCTTTCTACACACAAATGAAAAACATCTATGGATGCAGATATAGGCTACGAGCATAAATGCATGCATATGCGTAGCCGAGTATAGCGAGTTTTTTTTAAGTGGATCCGCGAATTTTTTTTGAATAGAAAGTCAATGTATCTAACCAATTATTTCATAGGAGTACTAGCTACTGAGGGCTATTTCAGAATCAAAAAAAGTAAAGTCAAAATCATTTAGCTTATTCTCTCAATTTCAATTGACCGCTACTGGATTTAGTATATCTAATATGAATTGGCGATCAGAACATATATGGATAGAACTTCTAAAAGGTTCTCGAAAAAGAGGTAATTTTTTCTGGGCCTGTATTCTTTTTCTAGGTTCATTAGGATTCTTAGCAGTTGGGGCTTCCAGTTATCTTGGTAAGAATATGATATCCGTACTTCCATCTCAACAAATTCTTTTTTTTCCACAGGGGGTCGTGATGTCTTTCTACGGAATCGCGGGCCTATTCATTAGCTCCTATTTGTGGTGCACTATTTTTTGGAATGTAGGCAGTGGTTATGACCGATTTGATAGAAAAGAGGGAATAGTGTGCATTTTTCGTTGGGGATTCCCTGGAATAAAACGTCGCATCTTCCTTCGATTCCTTGTGCGGGATATCCAATCAATTAGAATTCAGGTTAAAGAGGGTCTTTATCCTCGTCGCATCCTTTATATGGAAATCCGGGGCCAGGGGGTCATTCCCTTGACTCGTACTGATGAGAAGTTTTTTACTCCACGAGAAATTGAACAAAAAGCTGCCGAATTGGCCTATTTCTTGCGCGTACCGATTGAAATATTTTGAGTACCAATTGCCTTGCAATTGTAAGGGGATTTTCGAGTATTTATCTAAAGGAAGGAACAAACGAGGATAAGAGAAAATTGCTTTGATTTGAATTTGTTTTGTCCAAGTGAGATATATGGCATAATATTCTTCCATTTTTATATAAAAGGCCTTTTTTTTATTTCTCTATTCCACTCCATTTAGATCTAAGAAAGAACCCAATACAATGAAATTCCACTAGTATACAAAAAGAGAAATAGATACAAACATAAGGTCTCAAACCTTGTTATAGAATTTTTGCTTCAAAGAAAATCATATATATTCAGCGAATGAAATAGAGTCGGCGAATGAAGCGGATTCATTAACAACTCAATTTACAGATCAAAAATGAAAAAAAAGAAAGCATTGCCTTCTTTCCTATATCTTGTATTTATCGTACTTTTGCCCTGGGGAGTCTCTTTCTCTTTTAACAAATGTCTGGGACTTTGGATTAAGAATTGGTGGAATACCAGGCAATCCGAAACTTTCTTAACGGATATTCAAGAGAAAAGGATTCTAGAAGGATTCATAGAATTAGAAGAACTTTTTCTCTTGGACGAAATGATAAAAGAGAAACCGAAGACACATGTACAAAAATTTCCTATAGGAATACACAGGGAAATAATACAATTGGCCAAAATAGATAATGAGCATCATCTCCATATCATTTTGCATTTCTTAACAAATATAATCTGTTTGGCTATTCTAAGTGGTTCTTTTTTTCTGGGTAAAGAAGAACTTGTCATTTTGAATTCTTGGGCTCAGGAATTTTTCTATAACTTAAATGACTCAATAAAAGCTTTTTTTATTCTTTTAGTTACTGATTTTTTTGTTGGATTTCACTCCACCAGCGGTTGGGAACTACTAATTCGTTGGGTCTACAACAATCTTGGATGGGCTCCTAACGAGCTAATTTTCACTATTTTTGTTTGCAGTTTTCCTGTGATTCTAGACACGTGTTTGAAATTTTGGGTCTTTTTTTGTTTAAACCGTTTATCTCCTTCACTTGTAGTCATTTATCATTCAATTAGTGAAGCATAAACTCACTCATTTGATTTCCTAATATTAATCAAATTAGCATATTTCTTCCTTTAGAAAGAAAGCCCTTTTCCTTTTTAGCAAAATTCTTTCTATTTCGACCTGCTTAAGGTATTCATCATTCCAGTACAACTGTTGCAGTAGAATGACAACAGACTCGTGTATAGGGAACTAGATTAGTTTAGCTACCTATCTAATTTATTGTAGAAATTCCGGGATCCGCGATTGGACATGGAAAATAGAAATACTTTTTCTTGGTTAAAGGAACAGATGATTCGATCGATTTCTGTATCGATCATGATATACGTAATAACTCGCACATCTATTTCAAATGCATATCCCATTTTTGCGCAGCAGGGTTATGAAAACCCGCGGGAAGCAACTGGACGAATTGTATGTGCCAATTGCCATTTAGCTAATAAGCCTGTAGATATTGAAGTTCCCCAAGCAGTGCTTCCTGATACTGTATTTGAAGCAGTTCTTCGAATCCCTTATGATATGCAGCTGAAACAAGTTCTTGCTAATGGGAAAAAGGGAGGGTTGAATGTGGGTGCTGTTCTTATTTTGCCCGAGGGATTCGAATTAGCGCCGCCCGACCGTATTTCTCCTGAGTTGAAAGAAAAGATAGGAAATCTCTCTTTTCAGAATTATCGTCCAAATAAAAAAAATATTCTTGTGATAGGCCCTGTTCCCGGTAAGAAATATAGTGAAATTGTCTTTCCCATTCTTTCCCCCGATCCCGCTACGAAAAAAGACGTTCATTTCTTAAAATATCCCATATATGTAGGGGGAAACCGAGGAAGGGGACAGATCTATCCTGATGGTAGCAAGAGTAACAATACGGTCTATAATGCTACGTCAACAGGTATAGTAAAAAAAATACTACGTAAAGAAAAGGGGGGATATGAAATATCCATAGTCGATGCGTCGGATGGACGCCAAGTGATTGATATTATACCTCCCGGACCAGAACTTCTTGTTTCAGAGGGGGAATCGATCAAGCTTGATCAACCATTAACAAGCAATCCTAATGTAGGAGGGTTTGGTCAGGGGGATGCAGAAATAGTGCTTCAGGATCCATTGCGCGTCCAAGGCCTTTTGTTCTTTTTCGCATCTGTTATTTTGGCACAAGTTTTTTTGGTTCTCAAAAAGAA